ATTATTATGAGGCTATGCGACTGGAAATTGATCCCTATGATCGAAGTTATATACTTTATAACATAGGCCTTATACACACAAGTAACGGAGAACATACTAAAGCTTTGGAATATTATTTTCGGGCGCTCGAACGAAACCCATTCTTACCCCAAGCTTTTAACAATATGGCCGTGATCTGTCATTACGTGCGACTATCTCCACTATAGAAAGAAAAAAGAAAAGAACAAGCAAATCCACAACTATTAAAATAATAAATACTATAAATAAAAAATAAAGGCTTTCTACATATACATATATCGTCCAAAACAACGATTTTTATCAGCTGTAGCAAAGAAATAAACTTCATAGAAGTCAAAATATGAAGAAATCAATATGTTTAGATACCCCTTTTTTCTATGGATAAAAGATCTAATTGATAAAGGAAGCATCGTAAGGATCAATTAACGCGGTTTTGAGCCGATACAATAAAAACTGCTTACTTATCTCATGATAGAAAAGTCAGGAATCCACTTCTGTAATAAAGTGGATCCCCCGATATTTTGAGCAGCGATGTAGTATCAAATCCCAAAGATAGAAAGTATTTTCTCTTTATTTTATAAATAAGAAAGAAAAGACTTTTTCCAAGATTCTATAGAAATGGATATATCATTATAGAAAAGTATATGATATATAAAATCGAGATAGTTACCTTTCAGAAAATTCTAATTAATTATAATAAGGGTGTTAATGCCGATGCTTTATTCCCTTTTCTGAGGGTAGGAGAAAAGATAAAACTAAAAAAAAATGAAATTCTTTATTAGTCAAAATTCAAGTTTGAAACTTATGTTAATAAGTTCTTTTTTTTTTTCTTTTAGTTAACTTCAAGATAATAGAACAAAAAAAGAATTGACAGCTGAGCCGTATGAGTCAGGAAATTCTCAAGTACGGTTCTAAGGAAAGGAATTTACTCACCTATTCCGACCGAGGAGAACAGGCCATTCGACAAGGAGACTCGGAAGTTGCGGAGTCTTGGTTTAATCAAGCCGCTGAATATTGGAAACAAGCTATAGCCCTTACCCCCGGTAATTATATTGAAGCACAGAATTGGTTGAAGATCACAGGGCGTTTTGAATAAGAACACTCTGTTTATTTCTTTTTTTTTCTTATATTTTCTTCTTAAATTATATCTATCTATCTATAATTATATCTATCTATATAGATAGATAGATATCTATAGTTATAAATTCTTGTTTGTTGTCCCAAATTCAAAAATCATTTCTATAGGAACGACCAATCACAGAATTTAATTCTATATTATATCCCTTCTAAAATTGTTAGATTTCGTCTAGTATTTCATAGAGATAAACGATCTGTGGATACAGTAGAGAATTTTCTCCTTTTTCTGCTATTCAAACTAATATTCAATCAAATTAATAAAAGAAAATAGATCTTTCAAAAAAATAAAAAAGAAATAAAATAATGGTATATTGCCAAGGATATTGCCTAATAATGAATGCTATTGACTGCTCACAGGATTTGAAATAGAGTAAGTACATAATAATATTTTTTTTCTCTATAAAAAAGGTAAAATTAGTTCCATCTAGGAATTTCTGAGTAAAATCTGAATACATTAGATTAGGCTGCACAAAAAATTATTGAACTTCCATTCAAAATTCGCAGAACTTCCATTCAAAATTCGCAAAAAAGGTCCGTTGAGCGCCCCACTGTTATGTCATAATAGATTTGAACACTTGCCCCGGATTGACTTCGAGATCATAATTGTTCTAGTGAATAACTAAAGAAAATAGATTAAATTAAAGAAAATATAAAATAGATAGGTGGGAGATAGAAGAGAACAAAACTAAATATAAACATCTCTAATAAGTTCACTAATTCTATTTTATGTTGGCAGGTCTCTTTGTATGTGTTGTCTGGAAAGAGGAGGACTCAATGATTATTCGTTCACCGGAACCAGAAGTGAAAATTTTGGTAGATAGAGATCCCGTAAAAACTTCTTTCGAGGAATGGGCAAAACCTGGTCATTTCTCAAGAACAATAGCTAAGGGACCTGATACTACTACTTGGATCTGGAACCTACATGCTGACGCTCATGATTTTGATAGCCATACTAATGATTTAGAGGAGATTTCCCGAAAAGTTTTTAGTGCCCATTTCGGCCAACTCTCTATCATCTTTCTTTGGCTGAGTGGCATGTATTTTCATGGTGCTCGTTTTTCCAATTATGAGGCATGGTTAAGTGATCCTACTCACATTAGGCCTAGTGCTCAGGTGGTTTGGCCAATAGTGGGCCAAGAAATATTGAATGGTGATGTAGGGGGAGGGTTCCGAGGAATACAAATAACCTCTGGTTTTTTTCAGATTTGGAGAGCAGCTGGAATAACTAGTGAATTACAACTCTATTGTACCGCAATTGGTGCATTGGTCTTTGCAGCCTTAATGCTTTTTGCTGGTTGGTTTCATTATCACAAAGCTGCTCCAAAATTGGCTTGGTTCCAAGATG